GAATTGACGCAATTTTTTTTTGTGCAACCCAATGTATTCATATCTCAATTAGAAGTTCCTAAATGGAGACACTTTATGTATTACGTAGAATATATTACTAGTACTCTATTCCAAACCGTGTGAACAGTCATTAGTCATTACTAAGAGACATACCAGTATTTCTATGTAGTCATTCGAGGGTCTCTTTTACTTTTATTAGTTATTATTATTAATAGCAGAAAAGAAATATATTCTCTAACTTATTTGTATATCGTTTATCCCTACGAAATAACAGACGAAATAGAACGATCTTAGAAGGAGAAGGGATATAATGAAATTTTTTGATTGGTTCTTCCCAGAGAAATGATCTGTTTTATTTGACTGATAGAGACAACAAACAATTCATTATAACAAATAAAAAAATAAAATAGTTAGAATAAAATAGTGTTCTTATTCGAAACGCCTTGTGATCTTCAACCAATTCTGCGCTTCAATATAATTACCAGGAGTAAGCGCTATAGCCTGTTTCCAATACTCGGCAGCTTGGTCGAACCAAGCCTCCGCAATTTCAGAATCTCCTTGTCGAATGGCCTGTTCTCCCCGGTCGGAATAGGCGGGTAAATTCCTTCCCTTAGAACCGTACTTGAGAGTTTCCGACCTCATACGGCTCAGCAGTCAAATTCTTTTAGTATCCCATTTTTTTTTTCTCTCGAGTTAACCAAAAGAGGTTATGAGTTTCAAACTTGAATTTTGCTTAATGATTTAATCAGTTTTATCTTTTCTCCCACCTTCATAAAGTATAGGCATTTCCGCTATCATTAGAATTTTATGAAAGGTAACTATCTCGGTTTCGTATATAAATTTATATAGAATCTTTGAAAAAGACTTTCTTCATAAGAAGGAAAAGACTTACTATCGTTGGGATCTGATGCTACACCGCTGCTCAATACCTTAGGGGATCAACTCTATTACATAAGTGGATTCCTAACTTTTATCTCATATCATGACATAAGTAAGCAGTTCTTATTGTACCGGCCCAAAATCTCGCGAATTGATCTTTACGGCGCTTCCTTTTCAATTAGATCCTTTATCCATAGAATAAAGTATCTAGGCATACCGATTTCGTCATATTTCCACTTCTATGAAGTGTATTTCTTTACTACAGCTGATAAAAATCGTTGTTTTGGACGATACATATGTAGAAAGCCTGTTTTTTTCTAGTATTTATTAACGGATTTGCTCTTTCTTTCCCTTTCTATAGTGGAGATAGTCGCACGTAATGACAGATCACGGCCATATTATTAAAAGCTTGTGGTAAGAATGGGTTCCGCTCTAGTGCCCGAAAATAATATTCCAAAGCTTTCGTATGTTCTCCGTTCCTTGTGTGGATAAGGCCTATGTTATAGAGTATATAACTTCGATCATAGGGATCGATTTCTAATCGCATAGCTTCATAATAATTCTGTAAAGCTTCTGCATAATTTCCTTCGGATTGAGCCGACATCCGTTACGGCCGTCGTTCGATTCAAAGAATCTCCGTTTCAGAACCGTACATGAGATTTTCATCTCATACGGCTCCTCCTTTATGTGCATAATGAGAATAATACATGGAATCCACAAAGATTGAAATAGTCTCATTATAAACTGGGTGGGACTAGTGTTTTTACAAGAAATCTCTAGCCAACCTTCTTGTAAAAAAACTTTCCTTAACTCAAGCATGTTGGTACTAGATAAAAAAGGGTGACTCCAACAATTTCTTTGTCTTCAACGCCTCTTAATTTCCAGGAATTAGTCACTTCAACAGTCTTCGATGGTTATATGGGTATCCAAAATACGAACGAGATGGATGTTTGTTGTCCCAACCATTCTTGTTAGTCCCGATCCTGATAAAGAAAAGGGAGAATTTATAACAAAGTTTTCGTGTTGTTGATTCCTAGGAGTAGTGCCTCTTCCCCTATGCCCCCTATTGGTACTAGTGGAGTAGGTTTGACCTAACCCATAGGTGTAACCTTTCGCTCAATACTCTAGAATCGACAATTGAAGCATCTGAGGCTGCATTAATCGGGGATACACGACAGAAGGGCTTGTTTTACTTACAAACTTCACCTTCAACAAGCGTAGATTTATTTCAATAATTTTTTTTTCTTTCTATCCTGAGTGTCTTTCTCCTAAGATTGAGAGCGGTAAAATAAAAAAAGTATAACTATAAAAGAAAAAATGATAAAATATATAAAAAATATAAAATGGATTTATAATTTTATAATTATAATAAATATTTATAAATAAATATTTATAATAAATCTATAATTTATTAATTTAGAATATTTTATAATATATTAATACATTAATTATTAATTTATAATAACTAAATAAGAACGAATAATAATAAAAAAAAAAAAAAAAAGAATCAAATCGCACCATCTCGGTAATAGGTGAATGCCTCTTTCTCTCCCGAAGTTGTCGGAATTATTCGTAATAAGATATTGGCTACAATTGAAAAGGTCTTATCAATAAAATTTCC